CGGGAATTATTCAGTTTACTCTCTGATCTTTATCTAAATCCCATTGGTGGTGGGGGACAGAAAAAAAAGAATCAGGAGAATTTACTTGGGTTTACGAGAATTTAGAATCAACAATTAATTCACAATTCGTTGTAAATTTGATTCTTTCTTCTTATTATCCTTTTTATTCATTATTTCTTTTCCTTATTTATCCCCAGCCATTTATTCTTCCCCTCCCTATTATGCCGGCCAAAATTGATGAAACTATAACTTTTGAATGTGAAACGGGTAATTATCATACTTTTTGTCCCATTAGCTGTGTATCCTGGTTGTATCAAAAGATTGAAGACAGTTTCTTTTTGGTAGTGGGCACAAAAACATGTGGTTATTTTTTGCAAAATGCACTTGGAGTTATGATTTTTGCAGAACCCCGCTATGCAATGGCAGAATTAGAAGAAGGGGATATCTCGGCCCATTTGAACGATTATGGGGAATTGAAAACGCTTTGTATTCGGATAAAAAAAGATAGAGACCCCAGCGTCATCATATGGATAGGCACTTGTACTACAGAAATAATAAAAATGGATTTGGAAGGTATGGCACCCAAGTTGGAATATGAAATTGGAGTACCAATTTTAGTGGCAAGAGCAAATGGACTGGATTATGCTTTTACTCAAGGGGAAGATACTGTGTTAGCTGTAATGGCACATCGTTGTCCAGAACAGGAATTCCCCGTTGGTGAATCAAAAAAAACTAGAACAAAAACAAATTTATTCCCTTTTCCTCTTCTTAAGGAAAAGAAATTGGTAGAATATGCAAATCATCCTCCCTTAGTTCTTTTTGGGTCTTTACCTTCGAATTTGGTCTCTCAACTTAATACAGAATTAAGACGCCAATTCATCAAGGTATCGGGTTGGTTGCCCGCTCAGAGATATGCCGATCTTCCATCACTGGGTGGTGGAGTTTATGTTTGTGGCGTTAACCCATTTTTGAGTCGTACAGCAACAACTTTGATAAGACGAAAAAAATGTGAATTAATCGTAGCTCCTTTTCCTATTGGTCCGGACGGAACGCGTGCTTGGATCGAAAAGATTTGTCCTGTATTTGGTATTGAGACCCAGAGTCTAGAGGAAAGAGAGGAACGGATATGGGAGAGTTTAAAGGATTATCTTGATTTGGTACGCGGGAAATCTGTATTTTTCATGGGAGATAATCTCCTAGAAATATCTCTAGCAAGATTCTTAATCAGATGTGGTATGATCGTTTATGAAATTGGTATTCCATATATGGATAAACGGTATCAAGCTGCTGAATTAGCACTTTTAAAAGATACATGTATAAGAATGTGTATACCAATACCACGAATTGTGGAGAAACCAGACAATTCGAATCAGATACGACGTATGCGCGAGCTACAACCCGACTTAGCCATCACCGGAATGGCTCATGCTAACCCGTTAGGGGCGAGAGGAATTGGTACTAAATGGTCAGTTGAATTTACTTTTGCCCAGATTCATGGATTTGCCAATGCGAGAGATGTACTTGAATTGGTTACCCGCCCTCTACGACGTAACGAAAATTTAGATAACTTGGATCGGACCACCCTGGTCAGAAATACAAACGAGTTCTATACCAGTACTCCTACTCCTAGATAAAATAACAGAGAATATTTGGATTAATAGCATATGTATATATCCAGATGTTATAATATCTATTCAAAATCGATTTTCTATTTTCAATATGTTAGATATTGGAATCTATTCTGTTAAATCAAATTTATGGATGTATAAAATGATAACTATTCCTATCTGTATCTCCCATATATATATGGGGGATACCAGATCTATTTATTCTATTCCTATTTCCCATTCTTTTATTTCGATCAAAAAGGAGTTTCGATATGATAAGAGTACTTGGTCTACTATGGGATCCATTATCATCATGGATAGAAGTCTCAGGTCCGATCATTTTATTTGGGCTATATTATGGATTTCTCACTACATTGCCTTTTGGTCCTTCTAAAATATATTCCATGAGATCTTTCTTTTTGGGAGAAACTCTCTATGGTATAATAGCTATAAGTGGTTCTATTACGGGACAATTAATAGTCTTTTTGTCCATGTACTATTCGCCCATCTATGCAGCGTTGTGGAAACCTCACGCAATAACTTTATTGGTCGTACCATACATGTTTTTTCGTTTTTATAAAATGAACAAAGAACCTTCAAGTTCTAAATCTCTGCACCCCATAAATTCGATCAACAATCCAAAAATTATAAGTCTATTTATGAGTGGTCTAATTCTTCAATTGTGTAATCCCATTATTTTAGCAAATCCCGTATTAACAAGACTGGTGAACCTCTTTCTTTTTCGTTACGGCGGTAATATATCATTTGTGATAAGTAGTTTTTGCGGTTGGTTGGGTGGTCATATTCTATTCATAATTTTGACAAAATTGGTATCTTTCCGTATAGAACGTAATTCACCTATCAATTATACTATATTAAAACGTTATATCCATCGAACCTTTAGTCTACTTCTTCTTTCTTATTGTTCATTCTATTTAGGTAGAGCTCCATCACCTTTTCTTAAAAAGAGAAATAATGACGCCAAAAATGATCGCTCTGTGACTAGCCACTCTGTGGCTATAGATGATATCTCTGTGGCTATAGATGATATCTCTGTGGCTATAGATGATAGCTCTTTGGCTATAGATGAAGATGATAGCTCTTTGGCTATAGATGAAGATGATAGCTCTTTGGCTATAGATGATAGCTCTTTGGCTATAGATGATAGCTCTTTGGCTATAGATGAAGATGATAGCTCTTTGGCTATAGATGATAGCTCTTTGGCTATAGATTCAAAAAAAATTAAAGGACTTAAGAAGGAAGAAAAATTATCATGGTTCAAGCGACCATGGCCCATTATGTTCTTTGATCATAATAGAGCTTATCGGCCAATACGATATATCGGGAATAGCCCATTTACTCGACTAGGTCCTGTGAGGACCGAAGTCTCTCAATATTTTTTTGGCACATATTTGAGTGATGGAAAACAAAGAATCTCTTTTACGTTTTTACCTAGTGTATTGGTTCTTGGGGAAAAGCTCGATAAATATAGATATCTTTCAGGTATTTCTTGCTCATCTGAGGATCCTTATCATAGATGGATCCATACCATTAAAAGAAGAAGAGATTATTTAGGGAATGAATTTTTGGATCGAGTGAAAGCTCTAAGCAATGGATCTCCTGTTGGAAATGTTATGGAAAGTAGAGTTCAATTCTCCAATTCTGAGGGAGATTCTTTTACTGAAATGTATGATCCATTCCTTAATGGGGCATTCCGTGGAACAATTAACAAAATTGAGTCCCCCCGAATGCTGAACGATTCGATCATTTCGAATCTTTCGGATTTTACAGAGGTATTTATGAAAGACCGTAAAGAGGGATTACCAAATGATCCATTTGGGCATGGGTACCATATCTCTCATCATTGGCAGGAATTGGAACACGAAAGCTTTCGACTACCCTGGGAACCCTTACCTACAGATACTGTTCGTTCGCTCATTCCGATCACTAAATCATCGAAAAGAGTAAAAGTTGAACCTATTTCGAAACGGCTTTTAGCAGAACGAATAATTCCAAATCAAGCAAGGAAGATCTTTGAAGAATATTTGTCGAATATAGATTCTTCGGATATAGATTATTCTTTTGGTAACCTGATCTATCCAAAAGATTTGTTGGAAATGCCTTCTGATCAGATTCAAGAGATCTATGCAAAAGAGGATGATTCGTTGATACATTTATTGTGGTTGGAAATAGCCCTTCGAGTAGCCTATATAGATATTGTACCGGAAATTGCTTCATGTAATGAACGAATCTACACAAACTATTTGGTAAATATTTACAGCCGAATCGACGGTAGAAACGTTGCACCCACAGGTACCATAAAATGGGAATTGATTCTTTATCTTTTTACTACGGAAAAAAAGGTTACTTCGGAACAGAATTTACTTTTCGAGTCTTTGGCGCAACACGAGTGGACAATACTACGGAAATTTCGTGGAAATGTATCTACGGATGATTCAACGCAAACAAAAGATTTTATTACCCTTTACAGGGAAATACTATTAAAAGAACCTCTCCAAATTAGAGAGATCCGGAAACATGTGCCTCGATGGTCCTCTGGTTTGATGATGGGCGACTATGATGAGCTAACCGCAGTTTTAGCCACAACGAATAGGGTTCGTTCAAGAAAGGTCAGAAGTACGCTGACTTTTCGTCTTGGGCAAAGAAAAATAGTTATGAAACGTTATTTTCCCGAGTCAGATTATCGCCGGTCCTTAATCGTAGGATCCATACGTGCTCAAAGACGTAAAATTATGATATGGAAGGGGATACAACCGAATGTACATTCCTTTTTCTTTTTGGTAAGAATGGAAATACCCACTTATCCTAAAGATTATTACGACACGCCCGATTCTGATAGAGTTTATACAGAACAAATCAAGAAAGAAATTAGGAAAAAAATCCAGAGATCCAAAGAATTTGAGCCGGTCCCCTACAGTCTGACAATCGTTGAGTCCTTATGTGCACTGTGGTCGGAATTGAACCATTTAAGAGGTTTATTATTAGTGGCTCAATCAATTCTTAGAAAACGTATAATATTACCATCGCTTATAATAGCCAAAAATATTGGTCGTATATTAATATTTCAAGTCCCCGAATTTTCCGAAGATTGGGAAGAAATGAGGAGAGAAGTGCATATAAGATGCGCTCCTGATGGTACCGAATTTTCCCAAACAGAATTCCCAGACAAATGGAAAAAAAATGGTATGCAGATAAAGCTTCTATTTCCTTTTCGTTTGAAGCCTTGGCATAGATCCAAACCCCGACTTGAAAAAAGATTGCGTTGGAGTTATTTAACGACCCTTGGATTGGAAACTGACGTACCTTATGGTGATCCAAACCCAAAGCTAGGGCCTTTTTCCCAATTTTTGAAACCTATCTTCAAAAAATTGATCTTCAAAAAATTGAAAAGAGGATTTCTCATTTTCAAAAGATTGAAAAGAGGGTTGAGGAGAGAATTTATTATCTTCAAAAAATGGAAGAGACGATTGATGGGATCTACAGGAATAGGACGCGTTCCACGAGTTAGATATATAGACAAGAGTGAACTGAATGACCGGATACAAAATAAATTACTGAGTGAGACTACCTCTATGGGTAGTGCAAATGATTCACCAGAAGTTAATGATCAATTTGGATATGGAACCCGAACAATTAATGTTAAAGATCCAGATGATCGGACGACCACAATGAAGGAACGGATCGAATCTATCGCGATCATAAATAGCTCTCCTATAACTAGAATGTCTCTGGTGGATTCAGAGATTAATACCGGATCGAAGGGGAGTTTTAATATGTCGGGATCAACATTAAAAAAGCGATTGGTTCAGATTCGGCGAATACCTGGTCGATTTCGAAATAAAAGTGTCCAATTAATCCGAAAAAGCTTCTATTCAATGAAATTTTTGAAACTTTTTATCAAAAATGACCGAGATCTTTTACCAAGTGTTATTCATTTCATCGGGTCAAATATTCAATTTTGGATTCGATCCGCTTGGATCCGATCCACGGGGAATATAGCAACAATTTACGGACGAATATTCATTCTCAATAATGATATTTCAAGAAGAAATAGAGATAAAATTACCAACTACTATTTGATCAACGAAAAAATACAAGATTTTGAAATTCGTCCTGATCGAAACATGTGCTCAATGTCCCAAGCATATGTATTTCACAAGATATGGCAGATAAAGACAATGAACAGGTCCTATTCAAAGTATTTATTAGAATCTCGAGCCCAAACATCATATCCCTTGATAAAAAATAAGATCAAAGAATTCTTAGATATACAAAGAATATTGGATCACGAGAAACCACAAGATCTGAAGGAGAATGACTGGAAACAATGGTTGAAATGTTCTGACCGGTACCATTTATCCCCACAGATATGGTCTAGTATAAACCCACGGAAATGGAGAAATAGAGTCAGTAAGCAATGTACGTGCTATGAAGAACGATTAATTCCCTATGAACAACAAAAAGATTCTATATTTGCAGCTGTGATGGAACCTTCTTTGAAACTACTTCGGAAAATGAACAAACGTTACAGATACGATCTCTTATCATATAGTTATCTCGATTCGACAAAAGATTTGGATATTCTCAATTCGACAAAAGATTCAGATATTCTCAATTTGGCAAAAGATTCAGATATTAACGAACCACCAGTACAACCTGATATACCAAATGATCAAGATATTACCGATCGTGAAGGAATTCTCAGGAAAAAGTTGATTCGTGATATCCTCGAGGAGGATTGGAAGGGTACCGATTTCAATATCGTGAATGGTCATCGTTCTATTATTGATATTTACGATGCTATACGTTCTTGTACTTACAATCATACAACAATGATTGACAGGCAGAAGACTGATTTTATTACGAATCAGCAGGGGATTGATGAGGCGCGAAAAGACAATGTTAGCATTATGGATTCTCCGGAAATCGAGAAGAGAGGATCCGGATTAGATCTAAAATTCTGGTTATTCCCGGAACTTTTGGGAATCCATAATATATATGACACTAAATCGAAGCCCGTACCAAGAAAATCGTTTTTACGAGAAGAACGAGACCGGAAAAAGATGGAGGAAGAAGAACGGAAGGAAACAACAAATGTTATGGAACAAGGAATAGGTGCTAGATCATATGTTCAGAACAAAAAAGGAAAAGAGCATAATCGGAACGATGAATATGGTGAAGTAGAAGACCAACAAACTGGTGAAGTAGAAGACCAACAAATTGGTGAAGTAGAAGATCAACAAACTGGTGAAGTAGAAGATCAACAAACTGTTGAAGTAGAAGACCAACAAATTGGTGAAGTAGAAGATAAACAAACTGGTAAAGTAGAAGATAAACAAACTGGTAAAGTAGAAGATAAACAAACTGGTAAAGTAAAAGATCAACGAACTCATAAAGTTCTTGTTCAATACAAAACGGTACAAGCTATAGGGGAAGAAAGTGTATTAAAGCTGTCGAATATTTGCAGGGTTATGTCCGGAATTAAGGATACAGACCAATATCTTTGGACCAATATCCAAGAGCGAAATGTTAACCTGAATCTAATGTTCCTTCTTCTGAAGAAGGATAGCAATGAAAATGAAATACGGGAAGATGATCTTATTCAGGGGGATGTTCCGAGAAAGGTAAGCAGCGGAAATGAAATATGGGAAGATAAAAAAATAATAGTCTCCGAACCATATCGTTTATCAAGCATACCGAATGACCAATTCCTGATGTATAAAATCATAAGTATTTCATTGAAGTTTCAAAATAGAGCTCGGGAATGGATGGATGGAAATCTTTATGATGGATCTGTGCAACGCGGGGAAATTATGGGGGATGGAAAAAACATTTTGAGTTCCCTCAATTTAGAAGATATTTTGCTTCCAAAACGTCGCAGAGAATTTAGAATCCTGAATCGGTTTGATCCAGAAAACGATCATGCGGGATTTTCTAATGGAAAAGAAATAGACATACAAAATGACGAAGAACTCATGGGAAGAGACCAACATCTTAGCGCAGATACAACACAAAAAATTAAACGTTTTCTTTGGCCTAGTTATCGATTAGAGGATCTTATTTGCATGAATAGATATTGGTTCAATACAAATGATGGGAGTCGATCCGCAATGTTGAGAATACGTATGTATCCCCTAACTTTCAATTGATAGATTTTTTGTTTTAATTACGTTTTCATCGAAAGAATAGATTTATTCAATGGAGTTTCAGGATATCGCCAAAATTGAACCAATCTGTTCGTTTCATCAATGTGAAAACATTCTACCTCTCGTATCGTATTTTGCCATAGGTCCAAAACCAGATATTCCTCCAAGAAGATAGAAAGAATCCGACCAATTTTTATTCAATAGAAATGGTCGGAATGAATCAGAATTCTTATATGGACCATGAAAATGAAAGAATGGATCTAATTCTTTTTTCTGACTCGAGAAAAAAAAAAAAAAAAATTCCATTCAACTCCGGGAAAATTTGTTTTTTTATGATCAAGAATTTATCCATTAGTTCGTCTCTGATTCCTGATAAACAGAGAGGATCTGTTGAATCTCAGGTATTTTATTTAACCAATCGGGTCCTAAGACTTACCCAACATCTGCAATTGCATGGAAAAGACTATTCTTCCCAAAGAGGTTTGTGGAAAATTTTGGGCAAACGTAAGCAACTTTTGGTTTATCTCTACAAGAGGGATAAACTTCGTTACGATGATTTAATCGGTCGATTAGGTATTCGTGGGCTAAAAACCCGTTAATTTGAAAGTTTTCAATTCCCATTTTTAGAGATCCCGAATCCCAATTAGTCGTTCTTTTTTTCTCATTTATAATATGATCATGCTTGCTACAGAGAAAGACCCCCTGATGGTAAGTATGGGTTCTCATTATCCATCGATGCACGGTGTTCTTCGACTTATTACTAGATAGTCAAAATGTTATTGACTGTGAACCTCTACTCTATCAGATTATTTACATAGGGGGAAGGATTGATAAAATTGTTTCTAATCGAACAATTGTTCAATATCTCCCCTATGTAACAAAATGAAATTATTTAGCTACTATGTTCGCAGAGGCAATAACGGAACGGTAAGCCGAAAAGATCGATCGGGAAATATGTATCCCAAAGGGATAGCTCTAGCAGAGTGATTATGCTAGAGTTGGGTTGTATAGCTTCTCATTTTTTATAGCCTGGGCTTTTAATAGCGGATATTGGTGCGCAAACTCTCTCTTCTTATATTTTCCACAAACTCCCTTCTCTCATATTTTTGTAGAGGGGGACATGATCTTATATATGATCTATTTCTGCTACAGGTATACAAATGATGCATAATCATTATATCACATGAATTATTTACTTAGACTATTAAATATCCCTATAACAAATTGATACCATCCCCATCAGAACGATTTCGTGGATGAATACACTTAGGATTCTTTCAAAGTATTGCTTGTGGAGTATACATGTATGTCTGATCAATCTACCCATTGTTGATTGGAAATTTGGAAGATATATTGGGAAAAACTATTGGGAATTTAGAATCTTTTTTTTTTTCCATGAATTTGTATCTTTCATGGAAATTATGGCAAGTATTGTCCCACAAATTGTCTTTCGATGATTGAAGAATATGAACTCCCGACCTATGATCGTCATGAATTTCATTATGATGATATGGTTCCGGGACGTTTACCGATATCAGTAATTGAATGAAGACTCGATCGAGCATACACTTATTCGAGTTCGAAGTGCTTTCTTCATTATCTATTGGTATTTATCTGGTCACGATTCAGAACAGAGCACTTATGTGTTGCCAATACTGCATGCGGTCGATCCAAATCCAGTAGCATTTTTTCATTATCTTAGAATATAGTCGGCGAGTAAAGGGAGACATTTTTTTGTTATAGCTATTGCAGCCGCCGAAGCAGTTATTTAATCAGCTACTGTTCTGGCAATCGTATCATATAATCGACTCGTATCGATCAATTTCATTTGTCGAAATGGTGATAGAGTATCATATATATGATCTATAGATTAGGAATCAATATATCTATTTCTATCCAAAAAGATCATGGGTATATCTCATAAGATTTATCTATTCTATATGACCAGAATCTCTCGAAATCTATATAGTATTATGATCGATCAAAAACATGATGAATACATCCATATAAAACTCATTATGAAAATGACCTGTCACAATTGGACCATATTCGGGGTGATCTGGAGGGATCGAAATGGGACAAATATCTTTGTTCCATTGAAAAAATAAAGAACCTTAACATATTGGTTCCAAACATAATTGATAGTACAATTATCGATTCGTTTTATATTCATAATATCCCGTTATTAGCCATCTTTATTGGGCATATATTAGAAGATTTGGCTATATATGATCTTATCAATTTAAAAAACTTTTTACTAACTAATGGAGATCCAATGGCACATTCGGTCAAAATTTATGATACATGTATTGGTTGTACCCAATGCGTACGAGCTTGTCCCACAGATGTATTGGAAATGATACCTTGGGAAGGATGTAAAGCTAAGCAAATTGCTTCTGCTCCAAGAACAGAAGACTGCGTAGGTTGTAAGCGGTGCGAATCCGCTTGTCCGACAGATTTCTTGAGTGTACGTGTTTATTTATGGCATGAGACGACTCGCAGTATGGGTCTAGCTTACTAATCAATATGCACAATAAAAATGGTGAAATCCATCTCATATTTTCAATTTTTTTTTTTCTCCACTGATAAAAACCTTTATCATACTTGATCCAAGATCTCGAGTATGGGTTTTTATCAGTGGAGAGAGAGATGGAAAGTCTCTTCCATCTCTATAATTAGCGAATTACCTTAGCTCGATCCAAAATATTTGTTAGTTCGCCCATATCTGCAGATTCCGTAATGCTTTTATTTCCCCTCCCATAGAGGGAGGGAATGAGCTGATTCGATGGTATACTCTAGGTATTTGTTTACTAGAACTCCTTTTAATTACCTATACATTCCGTCCGTTACTATTTCCAATTCGATAATGAATTGATCCAATTCAAAAAAGAAAGATTATAACTGGATAGATCTTATTTATTTTCATTGGAGACTGGGAATTAACGGACTTTCCATTGGACCTATTTGACGGAATTTCTTACCACTTTGGACATTTCAGTTGCTTGGCTAGTTACTCAAAATCCTCGATTTTTTTTTTTCATTTACTAATTCATTTTAACAATGTACAGTGACCAATTAGGATCATTTGCTTCTCGAGATATTCTAGTTTTCTTTCCTATGCGGGAACTGCAATTTCCCTTCACCCACTTCTATCCGTGCGGAGGGGGGGGGGGGAAAGACGTGTATATTTGGCCACAAAGTTCATTTTGTACACTGCAGGTGGTTCTATCTTTCCCCTAATCGGAGCGAGAAGTATGGGTCTCCAGGGATCTTATGAACCAACATTAGGTTCATAAATATTGGATAAGAACTATTATCCCGTAATACTAAAAATAATATTATTATTAGGGTTCTTCATCACTTATGCAATCAAATCGCCAATTTTTCCCTTACATACTTGTTTAAATTAGAGGGTATGGGTTAATCCGAACATGGAATTGCTACCTCATGCTCATTTTATATTTATTTTCGCTGTGGTTGGTAATGATAGGAGCGGTTAAAATCGTCTATGCAGCTCCAGTTTCTCTGGGTCAACGGAATTGGAAAGGGAGGATAGTGTTCAGTATCCCGTATGGGTTTTGTCATTTTTGGTTCCATGGCAGATACAGGTCCCAATGGATCCTTTTTCAAACGATCTATCATGGATCAATTGGTACGGCACTTGAGAGATTAATGGAATGAAATGGAGCAAATAAACAATTCAATTCTTTCTCTTTTTTTTTTTTCTAATATAGTTCAAGTTATTTCAAGTAATGATTCCATCATTCTATAATAAATCTTTGAAATAACTTGGACCAGTTATTGATGTCACTTATCAATTACATAAAGGAACTGGATCGAATCTATTCTTTTTTCCCTCCGGGAATTCGGTCCATTTATGGTTCTATGTTAGATCAACCATCCATAGCTATGTAACCCTATTCCTAATAGATCGACCCCCAAATAACGGATCCAAACTATAGAAAATCCTAAAGAAGCCACAATTGCCGGTTCCTTACCCTGCCAACCCTTATTCATTCTAGTATGCAGATAAATTGCGAATATGGTCCAAGTAATTAATGCCCAAGTCTCTTTTGGATCCCAGCTCCAATAAGATCCCCATGCTTCATTGGCCCATATTGCTCCAGAAAGAGTACCTATGGTTGAAAGAGAAAAACCGGGACCAATCGCACGATAACTCCAATGATCTAATTGTTTGATCAATTGACATTTACGATAATTCGTTGATGAAAAATCAAAAGTGTATTGCAAATCACTTTTGATTTTTTCATGTGAATCAAAATTTTCATTGGGAAGAATGGATCGGGAAAAGAAATTGTCCATCGCACCGAGAAGAACCTGTCTATTTACTCCGGACATAATAACTAGAAGAGCTATTGATGCTAGGGATCCACATAAAAGGGTTACATAGCTAAACAATATCATACTTACATGCATCATTGACCAATGAGATTGTAGCGCGGGTACTAACATTCCGGATCGTTGCATTTCCTCCGGAAGACCTAAAGTAGCAAAACCATGAGTTAACATAGCACTCGGCGCAGTAATTGCACCTAACCACCGATCATCTTGGCTCCGTATTTCTAGAACTATATGGAGCACGGATGAACTCCAGGAAAGGAACATGAATGATTCGTACAAATTACTCAACGGTAAATGTCCCGAATAAAACCAACGAGTAATTAATAATCCCGTTGTACAAAGAAAAGTAACTATCATGCCCTTTCCTCCCGAACTGCTTAGTCCTTCAATTCGATAAACTAAGGTTCCCCAATAAATGAGAGTTACAACCAAAATGAGAGAAAAAGAGATGTGAGCCAATATATGTTCTAAAGTTATGAATATCATATTCAACCCATTTATTCATTTTATTTCCAAATGAGATCTATGATGGAAAGATAAGTTTTATTTATCACAATGGAAATAGATTGAACAGATATTGCTACATAGGAAGAAGTTATTGAGGGGATCTTATTTAAAAAATGCCGCCACTCGGATTTGAACCGAGATGCTCTCGCACTGCTTCCTAAGAGCAGCGTGTCTACCAATTTCACCATGGCGGCTTCGTAGGGACCATACTAGCTTATTTACACCAGATCGTCAATGTTATGGAACGTGTCTAGCAGAGGGAGTAATCTGTGAATATAACGTCCAAATAAAATATAAGTTCGGGCATTTACATTTGAATCAATTTTATGTTGGTTTATGATTATAACGGAGCATGGCGCAGCTTGGTAGCGTGCCATCTTGGGGTGATGGAGGTCGTGGGTTCAGATCCCACTGCTCCGAAAGAGAATAATAAAATAGTCACATGCGTTATCGGACAAGGAATATCTTTCAATTTTTGCTCACGATGGGAAGAATCGGAGCAGCTAGATTCCAAACAATAAAGAGAGATACATAGTTATATCATAACTTTCCAATCTTTTTGATTGGTTTGAGCATATACATATCTAGAATAAAACTATGTTTCTGATCCATGATCTCCCATATGATTATTCTCCAATATTTTGTTGGACTTTCTAATTTTAGGGAAGACATCCAAATATATTGATAGCTCACAATAATATGACATACGGGTTAATATACAGGCTGCTAATCAATTAATTGATCCTATTTTGAGCTACGGAGATGTAGAAAGGGGTTTTATTAAAAGATGATGACTTTGAGTTCTCCTAAAGGATTTAGCACTTTTTTCTATACAACCATAAAAGAGGGAAAGAATGGGTTCAGAGATGAATCATTGGTAGGAGCAGAAGCAGAAGAAGGATGAATCGAGATATCTGGAACTACGAACTAGTAATTATTTGCTATAGAGCAATAACCTCCATCTATTACGAAATGCACGAGCTATTTCATAATTCAATAATATAATCTCTATGCATGATTCCCTAGGTTCTGTGCTATTCTTTATCAAAAAGAAGAAATAGTTTCGATCCTAGTTTCGGATCGGAATGGATGGATTGGGATGTTTATAAGGTTGAGCTACCAGAAATGTAGCATAATGGTAATGCTGAAGTGTATCCTTACAAAAAAAGATGAACTCTAATCCCTTTCTAGTAGGAAGGCGGAGTGGATAGAAGAACGGTTGATAAATTTCCCATGCCATGATAAATTTCCCATTTATCCGGATTGGCTGAAGGGAAGTACTGTAGTGGAACTAATTAATGATCGTGTCTTTTTCGTACGACCACCCTTGGGAGTACCCGAAGAAAATGATTTATTTCGCATCACTGTTCTCCAGGGTCCTGGAGGGTGGTGTCGTATATTCCCTCGTGTTGTGCTACGGGTCATCCGAATCAGAATTGACATCAATTCATTTTGATGATCCAGAGGAATCATCATTGGCTATACAATAAAAACTTTTTGAATGACCGGTGGAGATAGACTTAGCTAAAGAAAAAGCTTTTATTGCGGACCGATATGCTTTTCCCTTCCGAACATTTTTACGAATTCTTTTCCTGGATCTAGAAGTACGCTTTTTCGGAACTGCCATAACGAACAGTGGGTTTCATTAATATATTGTAATGTGAAAGACATCTTATGTATTTCATTTATTCATTTTTCTCGTAGATAACTCCGTTCTTTATTGGAATCTGCTCTAAATTGAATCAATCCATTCTCTCGATGAAAATAGAAAAGAAATAATAATGGAATCTACAAATGGAAATTTCAAGGTAAATTTCCATTATATATTCTCATCCATTTTATATAATATATTAATATAACAATCGATATTGAAAGTCGTTTACCTATACCTAACTAGATTTTGTTATCCTTCGAGTATTTTCTATGCTGTTAATGTAAGTACTACTACACTTTTTATCAACAAATATGAATTGCTTTTACGTAGATCGCATAAAAGCAACGTACTGACAATTCTAAGGTCAAAGAGCTTTATAAGGCGCTCTCGATGCGAAAGGATTTGAATTCAAAATTTCACCAAATTGGATTCGGTTCATGGATTGCATAGAAATGAATAGCTTTGTATCTCCTCCAATTTCACCATCCAACCAAGATCTTCTTTTTTTTTATGAAATGAATAGAATATATCATATAATATTCATTTCATATTCATTTTATCTAATTAAAAGCTCATGCCAACCACTCAACTCACTACTAACATATGAGATATATATCAATATTTAATTAAATGAGCGTAAACCCTTTTTGTTCATTATTACAATTTGTATATCTTCCAATTGAAATATCCAGCTCCATTTTTG